CAATCTCTAATTCTGATCTTCCTCCCCAATCTGATATTATAGTCCCGGTATAGATAAAAATTCCTTTATGGTCCAATTCTGAACGATAATAAATGCCGGGACTTTGCAATATTTGATTGATCACAATTCTGTATATTCCATTTACTATGGAGATTCCCAAGGAATTCATTAGAGGAATATTTCCAATGAATATGGTCTGTTCTTGCATATCTTTACCGGGCTTCCAAATCAATCCTGCGGGTACATACAATTCAGAAGAATATGTGAGTGATTCATACACAGCATCTCTCTCTTTTATCAAAGGTTCTGCCAATTGATATGTTTCTACAAATAATTGAAATTCCATTTCTTGGTCTGTATCTTCAATTTTTGGAAACTTATGAAGTTCTTCGGCCAAGCCCCAATCAATGAACCTACAAAATCCCTCAAATTGTATCTGGCTAAACCCTGGTATTGTAGACATTCCCTCATTTCTATCCCGTAGCATCTTAATTCATTTTCCCGTTTTTCGAAAATCCCACTATTGGCCCACTCTTCATCGACCCATATGGGTCGACCGAGCAATCATGGAATGTATATTCTTTTTACTGAATCGCATGAAATTGTATAGAATTTTCTATATATGAAATACGTATTAGTATGTGTGTGTGGGAGGGGGGGGAATAAAGAGAAATTTTCGTATCAAATTGCAATTTGCGAAGGATACAAATAGGAATGAATTAATAAAACATTCCTGGAAACAAAACTCCATCACTTCAACTTATGGAGTCCTATATAGAAGATAAAAAAAAGATCCCATTTGTACCTATCATTAGGATATTATTATCAGGTTGGGTAGTTGAAATAGATTCAGGATTTGATCCATTCTCTAGGAATGAGATAAAGATAGGATAATAGAGTGTCGAATTGATTTTAACACTTAACTTATTTCATTAATTACATTGTTCAAAAAAAAAATGGCAAAGAAAGAGGGCATTTTGGTATCTTTTGAAATTAGTAAAATACGATTGAAGTGCGTAAGAAGAGTTTGATTTATACTTATTAATACATATATACATGTGGCTATTTCCCTATCTGCATATCCCATCTTTTATCGCAATTCCATTTGCAGCAACAGAGGTGATGCTATATCTTTTGATCAAATTTCAATTCAATTCATTCAAAAAAAATATTGAATGCAATATTCAACAAGCACGACTATTCACTATAAGATATAAGAGGGGATGCCCGGACAAGGCACCGACTGGATGTCCGTGTGATAATGTATGTTCTAGGGTTTACATAAACACATAATTGTTGTTATAATTGAAATGGAAAAAGATTTCTTATTGAAAATAATTGATACGAATTAGTCGGATATCCGCTTTCTTTTCTTTTTTCTTTAAGAAAAAGAAAGAATGGCAAATCAAAATACAAAAGCCGTTCATGAATTCTCGGTGAATAGTTCATAGTTCCCATTTTTCCTTATTTTTTTGATTCTGTGATTGGGAATCCTCTTTTTTGAATAGAAAAAAGAAAGGAGAAGTTCTTATTCGATTAAGAATCGCTCAAATTCTGATTATATCAGATTATATTAAGTTAAGTGCTGTATGTCTGTTTTGAAAGGCTATACAATCAAGAGATCCACTAGATCTAAAACAGAAGGATTTTGTCCTTTTTGAAAAGGATAAAGAAACCGTAAGATCCAATTCAAATCAGAGAGAAAAGGAAGGGTTTAATAAATCCTCCAAAAGAGGATTTCCATCTATATCGATTTTGTTTGTATCGTTTTGGCGGCATGGCCGAGTGGTAAGGCGGGGGACTGCAAATCCCTTTTTCCCCAGTTCAAATCCGGGTGTCGCCTGATCAACAAAAGATATAAAATCCCTTACCGCCAAAATAGAAGTAAAGAAAATATTGCCCGGCCCCGGCGAAAGTGTAGTCATATGCATATATAGGTATAAGGGCAGTTCATACTAGATTTATACAATCTGGAGGTTCCATAAAAGACTTGCATTTTTTTTATGTTCTTATGAAAGGCAACAAAACAAACAATGGATCTTACTTTTCCTACATGTTCCATTAATAACCATTTCCTTAAGACTTCCGAAATAGTTGTATATCTTCTTTATGCTTAATACTTTCTGATTCTACCAAAAATCAAATCACAAGAAATCTTGTTAAGAATACATTTTTTGTATTAGTTCATCAATTAGGTCAGGCATTTTGACTCTTTCCCACAGATTTCGCTATTATTAGTTATCAATAATGGAATAATTCCTTCATTTTCATAAAGATAGGGGACATAATTGGCATGGATATAGTAAGTCTCGCTTGGGCTGCTTTAATGGTGGTCTTTACCTTTTCCCTTTCGCTTGTAGTATGGGGAAGAAGTGGACTCTAGCGGCACTATTAATTAAGTTAAGTTGAATAATTGAACTGTATCAATTTGGAATAGATCGTTATGAGAAGGGTTTTGTTGTTTTTTTTTTAATTTCGATTTTCCAAAGAAATTTTATTGGAAGACGGTAATATATGAATGAGAACCTTTAGATCAAACAAATATGGAAATAATTGGATTCCGATATTACTCGTATTTATAAACTTAAATTCATATTAATAATAGTAAAAGTAATACAAAGAATAGGAAATTTTTCCTACCGAAGTCTTCCTATTCCGAAATATTGCAAACTACTATGCATAAAAAGATGTTGCTGTGTTGGGTGAGCCGCGCCTATTTACCGTTTATACTCCTACGAATTTTTTTTTATGCTTTATTTTTTAACGCACAACTAATCTCATATCGTGGTTCAAGCATGAAAAATTTGCGAGGTTTACTTCTGCTTTTCCAAACCCGAAGAAGTTATTATATAACCCCTTGGATCGTGTGTTAACAGCTCAATCGAATTACTGGAATGCGAAAAAAACTTTTTTGGTAATATATAACCATACAACCCTTCCTTTCCTCATTGATTGTTTCCAGAGACCCCGAGATCCGTGCTGAGACCAATCAGAAATCAGGCATTAGAGGAGTTGAACTTCGACGATTTCCGATCGATCAAAATCAACACAATGGGTATATTGAAGAGATAGAATTGGGGTGTTGTTTCTATGTACATATCATATATGTAATATACATGTCAGTATATGTACCTAATTCGCATGTACATATATCGAGACCATATCTTTATATAATATGACTGTATAGAATATACTAACGGATAGTGTAGTAGAAAGGACTATATGAACTTTTCTACCACACTATCCATTAGTGTACTTAGATTGTTAGTTCCGTCCTGCTTATTTCGTTTAAATTTCTTCTTTTATTCTTATGAGGAGCTAATAATTCAAAGTTTGAGTCAAATTAATCATTTTGACTAACCGTTTTTACGTAGATGATAAGTAAAAAAGCAGTAGGAACTAGAATGAATAGCACAGTAGCAATAAATGCGAGAATATTAACTTCCATAATCTCATCGGTTTTTGCTTCGCAATAACGCGGGATCTAATCCCATAGAAGAAAGTATTTCTTCTGTAATATAAACGCAATAGGTGGATTGCATCTTGATGATAATGAATCCGATTCATATTATGAATAACAATATCTGATCTATTAAATGGATTCATCGTCGAAAATGGAATAGTATAACATAATAGGACCTTTTATCCATATAAAAAGTGGAATCGCCAATCCAATCCCGAATCCCATCGAATTTCTCCTATTTTTCCACTCTATACTTTGATCTTTATTTCTTAATTTTATAGAAACGACCAATCGCGGTCCTTATAACAATCATCTAATCTAAGACGGAGTGCCGTCTGACCGGTGCGATATTCCATTGGCCGCATACCTAAATAGTAGGAGTCAAATGGAAAAGGGACGAGTTCGAAACAAAGTGTTTTTTTTCGTGGTCCAATCCTCTTAGATAACCGATAAATGTAATAAAGGCGGATTACAGGTATAAAAAATAGAATATTCCGACAAATTCACTATTTTCGTTTAGGTTTTAGTTAGTAACTTTTTTCTTCCTTGGATTGGAACTGGGATACGTACACCCAACTTCGACATGCAATTTGGATGAGATAGATAGATTGTTTTCAATTATTAATTAAGTAAGGTTCCACAAAAAATTGGAACTAGAAGCTAGAAAAGGGGTTTTCGTCGAAAAAATGTCCCAGTCGGGTAACTCCATGAATTTTATTGTGTATCGTAACAAATACCGTTTTTTTGATATGTACCCTTGGAAGCATATGGATACTTTATTCTATTTCATTGATCGGGAGTAATCAAAAAAGTGAAACTGGTATTGTCTCTCTTGGAATCATGAGTACGGCGATACCTCCAACTACACATGTCTCTTCCCCGTCAATCAATATTAAAGTAATTGAACTTCTTTGTTTGATTCGAATTCGAATCAAACAAAGAAGTTCAGGATCCTTCAGGCGACAGGATCCCGCCTTGCGCCCCCTCTCTTCACAGAAAATAGAGAAAAAAAAAATGGATGGATTGGATTCACCGCGCCGGATCCGATGTCGGGACTGACGGGGCTCGAACCCGCAGCTTCCGCCTTGACAGGGCGGTGCTCTGACCGATTGAACTACAATCCCAGAATCCCGGGGTGAGTTTTACAGGATATCTACTATTTTTTTTTTTTCATTTCATTTGAATCATTTATATTTCAAATAGTTTTTCTTATAATAAAGACAAATAGTTTTTCTTATAATAAAGACAAAGACGGCTATTTGAAATACTGCACATGGATAGAAACTAGAGTGAGAATGACAGGATTCCTAGGAATCCTGTGGTTATTACCAATAACCAGATCCAAACACGGTAGAAATCAAAATAAAAGGGATGTTACAGACAAATTTTGTCCCCTTTTGGCTATCGGGCACTTCTAGAGGACAAATCTATTTGGTTACATCATTCTTATGGGAATGGCGAATTAGTGGGCCGAGCTGGATTTGAACCAGCGTAGACATATCGTCAACGAATTTACAGTCCGTCCCCATTAACCGCTCGGGCATCGACCCCGGAAGAATAAATTCGAGGTTTATTGATAATCCACGATTTACTTCTTTTCGTGGAACCTTACCCCCAGGGGAAGTCGAATCCCCGCTGCCTCCTTGAAAGAGAGATGTCCTGACCACTAGACGATAGGGGCATACCTGCCCGACCGCCATCATACTACGATCATAGTATGCTCAGTTTTTTGGAATTGTCAATATAATGACTCGATATTTGTCATTTATGAACATCATATAACTTTGTTATATGGTCTTTTAGGGATTGATTTGTCCGACAGACAGAAAAAGATTAAATGTCAAATTCCATTTTATTTATTCCATTTTAACTCATTAATTTTAATTAACTCATCGCTCGGATTGAATATGCTGATTTCTATCTCACTCTTAAGACGGAAAATTCATTCAAAAACGATAGCATTTTTGTTTTGATTAATTCAAAATCATTATGTAGAAATCTAGGAAGGGATTCAATGAAATATATTCTTGGATCTATGTTAGATTAGTACACGTATAAATAAGTAAATCTCTTCTTGATAGGATAGAGGAATAAAAGAAATTAGGATGGCCGTGAAAGAATTCATAGCACGGCTGCTATTAAAAAAATCCGAATTGGATTACTTTTTTTTACTATAGAACTTGAACTTCCGGGGTAAATTCAATTTCTTATTATTTTCCTGAATGATCCCCTATTCATACATGTATCTATATCTTACTGTATCTATATATATAGATATATAGATAATATATATAGTATCTACATAGGTAATGCAGTAGACTCATAACAACCAATGGCTTTTTCTAAATTTTAGATAATGGGCCCTTTTAACTCAGCGGTAGAGTAACGCCATGGTAAGGCGTAAGTCGTCGGTTCAAATCCGATAAAGGGCTTTTCAAAAAAATTCCGCGGTCCAAAATCTTAGACTTTTTAGCAGATAATACAAAATACATTTTTTATCTTTATTCCCGCTTATCTTTTCTAAAGAAAATCACTTATTTTAGAAAAAATAAGCCCGCATGATGAATTTTTCAGTCGAATGAATTCAAGTTGAACGTTTATTCATTCAAATGAAATGTTTGTTCATTAAGATGGGTTCATTGGGATTCATTAGGATAAGATAATAAGTAATCACATTAATTAGAATTCGATTAAGAGGATTGCTATGTCACTACAGGTTATACTTCTCCCCATTTTTCGTTTCATTATTATTATTATCCTATTCCTATTTTCTTTTAGCCCTGGTACATAGACCTATTATGGATACCCGACCGGGGTTATGAACCACTAAACAAAAGTCTTCCTACTTCTCAATAAAACATATCGGAAAAATTCGAAATCAAGAAAAGAAAAAGTAAGTGGACCTGACCCATTGAATCATGAATATATCATCTATTCTGATATTAAAAAATAGTCGATACAGATAAAGTTGTCGAAAGCGGGCGAGCTTTTTTAGTTCCTTGGACCGCGCACGAATTTGTCGATATTTCCGATTGAATCCTCTTCTCTTGTTTGTTCATAAATGCTCCATAGGAATAAATCACTATTCCTTTCTTCCACCGAAAAGTATTTCTTTCGAATCACAAATCTATTTCAATATCTTTCTTTTTTTATGATTCCATAACATAAAAAAGGACCCATTTCTATCTATATAGGATTTCGATATGGATATCAGATCATCGCTCCATTTCATGTGCCTAAAATTTCCACATCGATATATCAGATATTTTTGTTCCGCCAATGCAACGGAGAACGAATACGAGAAAACAACTTTCATTTTAAACCCCAATTTCCTATTTTATTTAATTTCGATTTCTTTTAGAGATAAGAACAAAAATAAAGAGCGCATTTTTTTCTTCTGACGGATAAAGGGAAAGGGGAAAGGGGGAAATTTTCGAAATTTCTTTTTTTGTTCCGCCCTCAAAAAAAGGTATACTCTGGGGTTTTCGATTTATCCGAAGGAAATAGAACTTCGGAAAAAGGAGACAATAACAAACAAAAAACAATCCAATAAAGAAAAGTAATGTTATATAGGGTAGGGTACTGTAGTAGTTTTAGTGATAGTTATATATAAATAATAAATCTATGTTGTTATATATAAATATAACTATCTATGCTATATACTATAGTATTTTACTATACACAAAACACAAAATGAAATTGGGAAAATCCATAGATATTTTTATGGATCCTTTCTCAATATCACGGATAAGATCCAAGTATCATAATACTTGATCGAACGAGAAGATAGCTCTATCAACTAGTGGGGCTCGTTCGCTCTTCCACAGTGATTTCAAAAGGAATCATCTGATTGATGATTCATAAGACAATTCCGGGTTCGGGTGGCTATTAAGAAGAGGAAGAAATAGTCGAATCTGGCTCTTACCTATAGGTCAGTTTGATTTGTAGCCCCATACCGCGGGAAGGGGGGGTTTGTATCTTCGATACCCATTCATGGAAAAGGGTATCGACGACTCTCTGTCCATGTTTATATATGA